AAAGAAAAAAGGGAAAAATGGTATTCCATAATAACTTATTAACAAATTATTCCTAAATATATTTGTAAATTAAGTTATATGAACCTTGTTCCTATTATGCGTTCAACACAATTGGTTAATAGGAATCACGACCCCTTGCCTGCCACTTTCTCTTTGTTCATGTCGTCGAGAATGGTCTATAATGATAGATGAATTAAAAACTTGCAATTGCACTTATTTTTTTTTCAATTGGTATTTTTGTATATCTTCTTATTTTACAAAAATTTACACTTAGGTAAATGCTTTATAAACATACGTAAAAAAGACTCTATTTAATTTATATCCTTTATCCTTTATGCTTACTATAACTAGCTATTTCGGTTTTCTACTAGTGGCTTTAACTATAACTTCAGCTCTGTTTATTGGTCTGAGCAAAATACGACTTATTTAAAATAGCTAGTTGAAAGAAAAAATTTAGAGTTGAAATCTTCCTGTGAAATTCTGTGTATTCTATAGATATTACTGTACCCATTTTTAATTCTTGGTCATTGAGATTCCCGTTAATTCGGATTACTATTTACTATTTAGTATATTGACTATTTAGGTATATATATTTATTACCTATTTTTTTATCTTTTTCAAAAAATTCAAATGATTGAAGTTTTTCTATTTGGAATCGTGTTAGGTCTAATTCCTATTACTTTGGCTGGATTATTCGTAACTGCATATTTACAATATAGGCGTGGTGATAAATTGGACCTTTGATTAATTTACATTTCTTTTTTTGACCGGCCTTTTCCTTTCTTGAATCTACAGGAGGTCAAATTCGAATTGCTGTGCAAGCGCCCGAACGCCTTGGGGTCTAATTCGATTTACGAAGAAAAAACCACGCTCTGTAGGATTTGAACCTACGACATCGGGTTTTGGAGACCCACGTTCTACCGAGCTGAACTAAGAGCGCTTTCTTCTTTTTTTTAGAATAGATAATACTCTAAAGGTAAAGAAAAGGATTCTTTTTCGAATCCCCATCCACTTTGAATGCATATAGTTTTTAGTTTCATAAAAAGAAAATGAACGAGTCCGTCCAATTTGAATCGATCTCAATTGATTCCTCGTTACCGCTCAACGGAGCGGTAATAGGTAGGGATGACAGGATTTGAACCTGTGACATTTTGTACCCAAAACAAACGCGCTACCAAACTGCGCCACATCCCTTGACTGTTATACAGTGTCATTGTAGAGAATTCCTGTCTTGTTTTCCACATCCCTATTTCTCCATTGCGAATCACACTTTTTCTAGTCACTTTCTCTTTTTTTGTCTCATTTAACAACATATATAATAATAATAATAATAATAGAAAAGAGAAAGATTATGGAGTGTTGTACATTTCCATTGAATTTCACTTCAATTTGAATGAATTTGAATGAATTAGGGATTCCGTGTATAACTCTAAGTAGACCTTACCTACACATGCATCTGAACATATATACATTATCTTTATGTATTTCAATAAATAAAGGAGGTTTTTCAATGCGAGATCTAAAAACATATCTCTCCGTGGCTCCAGTCCTAAGTACGCTATGGTTTGCGGCTTTAGCAGGTCTATTGATAGAGATTAATCGTTTTTTCCCGGATGCGTTGACATTTCCCTTTTTTTCATTCTAGTTATTTACATTATTTACAGCGGAAGGAATGACGAAGATTTTATATAGAATCCGATACCGATAACTAATCCCTACCCTCCTTTTTTCTCTTTTTTCCTTTTATTCTTATTTTCTTTTTTATTTAAAAAATAAGGGACGAAAGAGAAAGAATAAAAGTTAATGGACGAAAGAGAAAGAATAAAAGTGGATTCAACATCGTCGAGATTCAGATTCAATTCCAATGAAATGAATAAATGGAGGCATGGGAGTAGAGTATAGTATAAAACGCGGGTCAAGGGCAAGGATACAAGATCTTTATTAACTGAAATAGCTTACTTCAGGGTGAAATAGAATTTCGAAATCATTGTCTTACTTATCCTATGGCTTTGCTTTGATTTATTATTCCTTTTGGGGATTTTTAGTATTGGATTTCAAGTTAGTAACTTCGATTTTTGATTTTTTCCTTTTTATTCCTTTCGAATCAAAATCAAATAGAAATAGAAGAGTTGAATAAATCAAAAATTAAAATGCAAAGGAGGTTCATGGCCAAGAGAAAAGACGCGCGAGTAACAGTTATTTTGGAATGTAACGGTTGTATCCGAAACGGTGTTAAGAAGGTATCAACGGGCATTTCCAGATATATTACTCAAAAGAACCAGAACAATACGCCAAATCAATTAGAATTAAGAAAATTCTGTTCCTATTGTTACAAACATATGATTCATCGGGAAATAAAGAAATAGATCGACCCCATATGTCTTATCCTTTCCTTTCAAGTGAAAAAATGACATTATATAGAACATATTTGAATCAAAAAGACTCCTACTTTGGGGCGTTAAAATGACAATTAAGAAATAGGATTTTCAGGATAATCAATCAATAAACTAAAAAAATCATGGATAAATCCAAGCGACCTTTTCTGAAATCCAAGCGATCTTTTCGTAGGCGTTTGCCCCCGATTCAGCCGGGGGATCGAATTGATTATAGAAACATGAGTTTAATTAGTCGATTTGTTAGCGAACAGGGAAAAATATTATCTAGACGGGTGAATAGATTGACCCTGAAACAACAACGATTAATTACCACTGCTATAAAACAAGCTCGTATTTTATCTTTGTTACCTTTTCTCAATAATGGGAAAAAATTTAAAAGACCCGAGTCGACCTCTAGAACTACTGGCGGTCTTAGAACCCGAAAGAAATAGGCTTATTCTTTCTTCATTTGAATCAGAATTCGAATTCGAATCCGAACTTAAACGAGAGTTGGTGTTTTGTTCGACAAATCCGACAATCCAGATTTTAGTATCGTGTCGTAAGAAAAAAACGAATCGAACAAAAAAAATATTTTTTTAATGTGTTCATTCATTTTGACTACTTTAGCATATTTTCTCCGAGTCACTTCGCTTCCACCTTCCCGGAGTTCATTCTCCGGGGAACTCCATTTAGATTATTCCGGCGTATTCTTTCCAATCTACTTCTTTTCTGATTTCGTCCGAAATCGTAGAAACATAATTCCTACTTGATACAGCTATTTGGGCCAGTATTTTACGATTAAGAAGCAACTGTTGCTTGTATAGATCATGTATAAATTTACTATAGCATGCTCCCTTTTCTCGAATTTTTGCGTTTATCCGAGTGATCCACAAACTGCGAAAATTTCTCTTTTGGTTATCCCTATCTCGATGAGCCGAAACCAAAGCTCTTATTTCCTGTTGAATAATAATTCGAGTAAGTTTCGAATGAGCCCCTCGAAAGCTTGATGCAGATGAACGGTTTTTTTTTCTACGTCTCTGAGCTATATATCCGCGTTTAAGTCTGGTCATTGAATAAAAAAAACTTTAACAAATAACTAATGGCTTTCTTTTCTTTCAGTTATTCTTTTGGTCTATTAATAAGCAAACGGATTTTTCCAATGTATAAAATACAAATTCCAATGGCTTTAGCTACTCTAACCTTCCCGACCACCTTTTTTTTTTTTTTACACCTAGCAAAAGAGCATTTCTTTCTTCTTTCATATTTCGTAGGAAAATAACTAAAAAGAAAAAAAGAAATCTAAATTCTAAATGAAATGGAAAAAGTGGGTTCCGTCGTTTCTATGGTTATTTCTGAAACGGTGAGGTCTTCTCTATACACCGGAGCCTTTACTTCACTGAAGTATATAGGTAACTTGTATAGTTAACACTACACTTTTTGGCTCTACCCAAGAATTATCCAGTAATGGGTCTTTCACAATCAGACCCACCTATACAGTAACGGTATTTCATTAGGAAAGTTAGCTTGGTAGCTGACCTTCGTAGTCCGTTCTTGACCGAGTGGGAACTTTATTTTTATGCTTTTGTTATATTATTTTCATTTTCATAAGATTTTCTCCGCTTAATGGATAAGCATTTGCTACCAATGGAGAATTTCCTCTCATCTTTCATTCAGGTGATTGGATTTGCACCAATGAAAACCATAAACTTCATACACAATAAAGGGATCCATTGGCTTATTTTGCATTTTAATAGTGAAATGAATGGAGTTCTGTCTTCCATTCGATCCTATTTACGGTACCGATCATCCATACTGAAAAGCGATTTTCTTGCTTTAGCTCATGATCTAAACGAGTCGCACATACACCCTAGTACATGTTCCTCGACGCTGAGGACATCCCCGAAGAGCGGGGGATTTCGTGACATTTCGAATTGGCTGTCTTGTATTTCTAATAAGTTGTTTAATAGTTGGCATCTTGAATCATATAATAGATCGAATGGGCTGGTTTAGATTGATCCTAACCGGATTATTCTGCATTTTTATAACTAGGTCATTTAATGGGCGTATTAACAGTATCAATAACAGCATCAACAATTCCATAAGTCATGGCTTCTTCTACTGACATAGGCTCTGCTCTAGCCATGTCCTCACGTATAACCGAACCAGGTTTCTTCGTGATTCTTTCCAACCTTTCTAGTAGGGTTTGAAATGCCAACCTTATATCTGACAGGACGGTGCTTCCCACGTTAAAAACTTCCGTATATTCCATTGTAGGTTCGGACAGTGTTACCTTAGCGTTAGGAAATGCTATCCGGTGGGTACTTTCTCCCCCAGCCAATATAAAAGTTCCCATTGCCCTGGTTTGTCCTAGGCCTATTGTATGGACCGGTGAAGGCACTGCTTTCATAATATTATGAAGAAACAGCGAAGGGATTAGCATTCCGTCAGAATGGTTCACATATAAATGAATAACCTCGCGTTCCTGCAAATCGAGGGCTACTAAAACCCCCGAAATGCTGTCCGAGTTCTCTTTATCCAGCCCATTAGATAAATAAATCATTCGGTTCGAAAGAAAGTGGTTGTAAATGTCCATCCAATTTTCGTCCCAACTTTCACCATTTTCACCTAGCTGAGGAAGTCCTAGAGGCATAAATCAAAGAAAAAGATTTTATTGGTATTTTCTAAATCACTTTGATGTGGAAACATAACAATATGTTTTTATTGTCGTTATAATATTGCCTTTTTCGTATTTCTTTTATCCGATCTATACAGTAGGAAAGATAGACAAATAGTCCCTTCTAATGATAAATACGGATAGACGCATTTACTCATAGAAAATGGTATCAACCCCCATTGCATATTGGTACTTATCGAGTATAGAATAAATCTGCTTCTCTTTTTTCCTACGAACAGAATAGAATAGAATAGAACCTAACTCTTGTTAGGAAATAATCCACTTAAGAGGGAGGTCTATAGGATAGTTAGAGTATAGTCTTTTCCAATGCAATAAAGTTAGTTAGTGTCTATTTTTCTTTGAGAAAGGGGTATTTTCCATGGGTTTGCCTTGGTATCGTGTTCATACCGTTGTATTGAATGATCCCGGCCGGTTGCTTGCCGTTCATATAATGCATACAGCTCTGGTTTCTGGTTGGGCGGGCTCGATGGCTCTGTATGAATTAGCCGTTTTTGACCCTTCTGACCCTGTTCTTGATCCAATGTGGAGACAGGGAATGTTCGTTATACCCTTCATGACTCGTTTAGGAATAACCAATTCCTGGGGAGGTTGGAGTATTACAGGGGGGACTGCAACGAATCCGGGTATTTGGAGTTACGAAGGTGTAGCCGGGGCACATATTATGTTTTCTGGCTTATGCTTTTTGGCAGCTATCTGGCATTGGGTCTATTGGGACCTAGAAATATTTTCTGATGAACGTACAGGAAAACCCTCTTTGGATTTGCCTAAGATCTTTGGAATTCATTTATTTCTCTCCGGGGTGGCTTGCTTTGGTTTTGGTGCATTTCATGTCACGGGCTTATACGGGCCTGGAATATGGGTATCCGATCCTTATGGACTAACCGGAACAGTACAACCTGTAAATCCGGCGTGGGGCGTGGAAGGTTTTGATCCTTTTATTCCAGGAGGAATAGCTTCTCATCATATTGCAGCCGGTACATTGGGCATATTAGCGGGTCTATTCCATCTTAGCGTACGACCGCCACAACGTCTATACAAAGGATTGCGTATGGGAAATATTGAAACCGTACTCTCCAGCAGTATCGCGGCTGTATTTTTTGCAGCTTTTGTTGTTGCTGGAACTATGTGGTATGGGTCGGCAACTACTCCCATCGAATTGTTTGGGCCCACTCGTTATCAATGGGACCAGGGTTACTTTCAGCAAGAGATATATCGACGAGTTAGTACCGGTCTATCAGAAAATCTAAGTTTCTCAGAAGCCTGGTCTAAAATTCCCGAAAAATTAGCTTTTTATGATTATATCGGCAATAATCCGGCAAAGGGGGGATTATTCAGGGCAGGCTCCATGGATAATGGGGATGGGATAGCGGTTGGTTGGTTAGGACACCCTATCTTTAGAGATAAAGAAGGGCGTGAGCTTTTTGTACGTCGTATGCCTACTTTTTTTGAAACCTTTCCGGTCGTTTTGGTAGATGGTGACGGAATTGTCAGAGCCGATGTTCCTTTTAGAAGAGCAGAATCAAAGTATAGTGTTGAACAAGTAGGTGTAACCGTTGAGTTCTACGGTGGCGAACTAAATGGAGTCAGTTATAGTGATCCTGCTACTGTTAAAAAATATGCTAGACGCGCCCAGTTGGGTGAAATTTTTGAATTAGACCGTGCGACTTTGAAATCCGATGGTGTTTTTCGTAGCAGTCCAAGGGGTTGGTTTACTTTTGGGCATGCTTCTTTGCTCTTCTTCTTCGGACACATTTGGCATGGTGCTAGAACCTTGTTCAGAGATGTTTTTGCTGGTATTGACCCAGATTTGGATACTCAAGTAGAGTTTGGCGCATTCCAAAAGCTTGGAGATCCAACTACAAAACGACAGGTGATCTGATACAAGACTACTTTGATATTTTTCCTCTATTTTCTTTTTTGCGGGGGTTACATACAGAGTGAGTTTGAATTACCGCTTCTTTGACTCTCGCTCTTTCAAGATTCTTGTGTTATATTTCTATCATGCTTCTAAAAAGAAAAAACAAATAGGTAGGGAAGTTATAATTGTAAACCACGATCGAATTTATGGAAGCATTGGTTTATACATTCCTTTTAGTATCGACTCTAGGGATAATTTTTTTCGCTATCTTTTTTCGAGAACCACCTAAAATTTCAACTAAAAAATAAAATAGAAAATGATTTTTCATTATTTCAATTAGTCCCCGTGTTCCTCGAATGGATCTCTTAGTTGTTGAGAAGGTTGCCCGAAAGCAGTATATAAGGCGTACCCGGTAAAACTTACAAGTAAACCAGATAGAAAGATGGCGACTAGGGTTGCTGTTTCCATATTATATAATATATAATTTCAAGTATAATTTCAAGACCTCAACAGATCTATCATAAGATCGTTTATTTACAACAGAATGGTATACAAAGTCAACAGATCTCAATGAATACAATAGGATTTATGGCTACACAAACTGTTGAGAACAGTTCTAGATCGGCCCGACCAAAACGAACTGGTATAGGGAGTTTATTAAAACCCTTGAATTCAGAATATGGTAAAGTAGCTCCGGGGTGGGGAACAACTCCTTTGATGGGTGTCGCAATGGCTTTATTTGCGGTATTTCTATCAATTATTTTGGAGATTTATAATTCGTCCGTTTTATTAGATGAAATTTCAATGAATTAAATTTAGAAGGAAGGTATTCGTTTTTGAATCAAAAATCAACCAGTTAGAACTTGGATTTCTAGCTTATTCTATTTTGGTAGTTCGATCGTGGAATTTTTTCTTTCTTTATTTCCGGAATATGAGTGTGTGACTTGTTATAATTGATTTTATGGATAGTACAGAAAATAGACCTGTCACCTTGATAAAGATGGTTCTACACCGTCAGATATTTATTCAAGTATCTGGAACACGAAATATATGAACTAGATTCAGAAATATTTAAACTATGGTTCATACTTACATTTAACCCCGTACCCGGAACTCCAAAAAAACGTTAAATTCGAAAAAAAAAAAAGAAAAAATTTCTTTCTTTTTTTTTTTAGTCATTTTTTCGAATCTAATTCATGGAATACGTGATGATCCAACGGTTCTTACTCAGGGAATCCTTGGCTTAACTTATGATTTTTATTGAATCATCGTGGTTCTAGTATGAATCTGAGGTTTTAACCGATTCATAGGGTCTTAACAAGAAAATTCTTATATCAATTCAATTACTAAAGAAAGAAAAAAAAGCCATATTATAGATAAAAAGAAATGAAAAGAAATAGGTAAGGAGAGGATTCAAGAGGCCTGTAAGGATCAACATAAAAACGATTGAGCCAACTTGATATTTTGGTATTATCACCACAAAGAAGAGAAGAAGAGAAGAAGAGCTTTCCCATTTGTTTTTATTATTTCGTACATTTAGAGACGATTTAATTGAAAATTAAGAAATGTCAAACTTTCGATTCCATATCCGACTCTTTTGGGGGGTGTGTTTTTGCTTGAGCTGTACGAGATGAAAGTCTCATATACGGTTCTGAGAGGGGGATTTTCACCTATCTCAATAAAGTCTATGATTGGTTCGAAGAACGTCTCGAGATTCAGGCGATTGCGGATGATATAACTAGTAAATATGTTCCTCCTCATGTCAATATATTTTATTGTTTAGGCGGAATTACGCTTACTTGTTTTTTAGTACAAGTAGCTACGGGGTTTGCTATGACTTTTTACTACCGTCCGACTGTTACGGAAGCTTTTGCCTCTGTTCAATACATAATGACGGAAGCTAACTTTGGTTGGTTAATCCGCTCAGTTCATCGATGGTCGGCAAGTATGATGGTCCTAATGATGATTCTCCATGTTTTTCGTGTGTATCTCACCGGGGGATTTAAAAAACCTCGCGAATTAACTTGGGTTACAGGGGTGGTTCTGGGAGTATTAACGGCATCTTTTGGTGTAACTGGTTATTCCTTACCTCGGGACCAAATTGGTTATTGGGCGGTTAAAATTGTAACCGGTGTACCTGATGCTATTCCTCTAATAGGGTCGCCTTTGGTAGAATTATTGCGTGGAAGTGCTAGTGTGGGACAATCTACCTTGACTCGTTTTTATAGTTTACACACTTTTGTATTGCCACTTCTAACTGCTGTATTTATGTTAATGCATTTTCCAATGATACGTAAACAAGGTATTTCTGGTCCTTTATAGTTTATAGACTAGTTTATAGAGAGGGTATAGAATAGATATTTGTAATCAATCATTTATCACTTAGGGGAGGCATAATAGGATTTTATTGCTACAAGTATGGATTATTGAAAATAATAAGATAAGACATGGATTTGGATATTTCCCTCCAACTAATTGTGTCAAATAAATAATATTGTAGGGTTGGGGGGAATTCTCCGAAGAGAAAATGGATTATGGGAGTGTGTGACTTGAACTACTGATTGGTCTGTGTAGATATATGTCTACCACCTTGGAATTCACAACCAAATGTGTCTTTGTTCCAACCACTGTCTAATCCCTAGACAGAAGATAGGCTGGTTTGCTCGAAGAGCATCTTTTCTATGATCAGATCTGAATCATGTTAGACAACGAGAAGGCTCCGTAAGATCTAGTAGAATTCATTTCATAAATTGAAAAATAGTATGGAAATGCATGCATTTCCTATGCATTGATAGGAGCAAGAATACTATCGGAGTGAAACAAAAGATCTAAAGAAAAAGATAGACTAAATTAATAACAAGTAAACCTTTTGTGTGGATCTCTAACTATTTTGGAAATAACTAGAGAGAAATAGTAATCGTAAAGTCCGAGACGACCCAGAAAGCACTTGATCATATCATGATCAACTTTGTAAGCCAGCTTGGGTATTGAGTATTTATTTAGACTTAGAACCAAATTTCTTTGCAATGGATAGTTTCCATTCCAGAAAAGAGTCCAGGTTTTATTACATTG